ATAAAAATAACGGGAGTCTCATTTATATTTGGTAATTGTTGGTTGATAGGCTAACAAAAAAAAGATAATACAATTAGAGATTCATTAGGATTATCGCATCCCATTTAATTTATTTGATATTTATTTCAGATGATACGACGAACGAACAAAATTTAAATAACTTAGAAACAGTTTTAGAAAGTTATGTAGGAGAAATGAAGAAATCGAATATGAAAGCTGATCTAAAGAACTGAAGGAGTATTGAATTCTAGTTATTTCTATCTCCTGTCTATTTCAGATATTTGGCTTTGGAGTCTCTCAACCAACCAATTTAACCTTATTGATATGAAGTATTAACATTCTTTTTGAAGGATAGGAGAAATGAAATAGAATCTAATTTTTTTAGATACTTTAATCTGAAAAAATCTACCCATCTATAAAACTATAAAATAGAAAATAGATGGGGTGGGTATATCTCGTTGTAGTGGATAAAAGTATTATTATGATCGAAACTCTAAATGAATGTGTATTCACAATTCATTTATAGAATATAGAAGAGAAAGTCATGCAAATGGATCGTGTGCCGTTGCCATGCCAGGAACCAGATTTGAACTGGTGACACGAGGATTTTCAGTCCTCTGCTCTACCAGCTGAGCTATCCCGACCCGCCCCAATGCAGCATCCTGATTTTACTCAAAAATGGGGACTGTGTCAATTAAAAGAAGGAAAGGGAATTCCCAAGTCTTATTTAGGTACTGAAATTGTTTGGTTTGTATCTTAAAAAAGAGGACTTTGGTAATTTAAGTATGAGTATAGATTATAAATTATTCAAATGGGGATTTCTTGCTCAAACACGTTCATTTTTATGTATATCATATAGATGTGATAAGAAAAGGACACTTCCGCCCCGATCGCTTCTAAGAGAATATCGTGAATGCATAAAGCATTTTGAACGTATAAAAAATACAAAAAGGAGATGGGTAAATAGATAGTTGGGGAGTCAAATAGTCTATTTGGGGATAGAGGGACTTGAACCCTCACGATTTTAAAAGTCGACGGATTTTCCTCTTAACTATAAATTTCATTGCTGCCGACATTGACATGTAGAATGGGACTCTATCTTTATTCTCGTCCGATTAATCAGTTCGTAAAAAGATCTATCAGACTATGGAGTGAATCATTTGATAAATGAATATTCGATTCTTTCTTATTTCTTAAACGTGGAATATTTTAACAACAATTACAATTCTATATTTTTTCTATGAAAAAGTATAGATTCGTTGGGGCTGTCATTACTCATTTAATATACTATTCACTACGTTATGGATAGTATATACGTTTATCCTTCACTTAATACTTGTATTTTCTGAATTTTTGATGGAAAGAATTCTCGACTAACACAGTGAACTCCATTTGTTAGAACAGCTTCCATTGAGTCTCTGCACCTATCCCCTTTTTCACTTTCTAAACCTTTGTTTTCGTAAAATAGGATTTGGCTCAGGATTGCCCCTTTTTATTAATTCCAGGGTTTCTCTGAATTTGAAAGTTCTCACTCAGCAGGTTTCCATACCAAGGCCCAATCCAATTAAGTCCGTAGCGTCTACCGATTTCGCCATATCCCCTTCGTTTTGTGTTGAGATTAAAATTTCATTCCGATGTTGTTTCTTTATTTTCTTTCATTTCTACTGAAATCATTGAATTCAATTGAATTCATTAGATATCAGATTCCTATCTCGAAAAAATATTTTCGTTTATTTCTTACCTACCTTCTATAGGACTATAGGGAACCCTGGTTGGATTTGGTCTAATCGACTATGATTCTACCATTTCTCTATCTGCAATTCAATATAGATGAATATATAGCTAAATATAACTGTCACGTTTCCGATGTAATTTTTAATGCTTGAAGGTTCGATTCTTTTTTTGGCGTCTTAATTTACGTCTTTACTACTCACCTCTTTATGAATGAAAAATGAAAGTCGGGACTGTCTCGTTACTTATAACTAACGATTCCAAATTGGAACTATATGATTATGATATAGAATCAAATAATATAATAAAAAAAGTTCAAATGTCATTTGAATTCAAAAATGAAAACTTTAATTATCTAAAACTCAAATACTAAAAGATATATCCAATTTAAAAATATTCGAATTCGAATATTTTTAAATGTATTATTTATATTTAATTTATATTTAAATGTATTAATTAATGTATTAATTATTAATATAGTAAAAAAGATAGTAATAATAAATAATAATAAGTCGAAATTCTATTGTATTTTAGAATATTAAATAATTCAATAACTCAAAATAAAAAAATATATATATATTTATTGTTTTATTTATATTATTGTATATTGTTATTCTATATTATATTATATTATATATTGAATATTGAATATTTATCAAATATTGATTATTGATTTGAAATTTTACGATTTTCGATATTCAATTCATATCAACTTTAACTAGATAAGAAATCAAATAAAAAAATATATAGTAAATAAACAACTAAGCTTCTAACAATTTCTTTTATTCCTCTAGCTCTAAAATGAATATTATATGAGCCTGCTTAGCTCAGAGGTTAGAGCATCGCATTTGTAATGCGATGGTCATCGGTTCGATTCCGATAGCCGGCTTTTCCTATTTATTCAAAATTTTACGTAATTGAGAATGTCCCTTTTTAATCTAAAGAATATTAAAGGGGTGGCATCTCCCCTTTCCAAAAGCCATCCATTTTTTAAGTTCTAAGACCTTAGATTATATAGATTATATCAGGAAAGGGTTCCTTTTTTATATAATAGTTTTTCTATACTAGAAGAGTGTGGATCATTATTCAATTAATCTCTTCTAGTACACAAGTACGATATTTCAGTAAACTTCGTTTCATTTCTTTCGTTCAGTTTTATTTCAGTTTAAAAAAAAAAAAAGAAAAAAATTCATATTTAATAAGAATTAAGGAGTCTTTATGTCGCGTTACCGAGGACCTCGTTTCAAAAAAATACATCGCCTAGGGGCTTTACCAGGACTAACTAATAAAAAGCCTAGAACCGGAAATGATCTTAGAAACCAATCCTATTCGGGGAAAAAATCTCAATATCGTATTCGCCTAGAAGAAAAACAAAAGTTGCGTTTTCATTATGGTCTTACAGAACGACAATTAGTAAAATATGTTCGTATTGCCGGAAAAGCCAAGGGGTCAACAGGTCAAGTTTTACTCCAATTACTTGAAATGCGTTTGGATAACATCCTTTTTCGGTTGGGTATGGCTTCGACTATTCCTGCTGCCCGCCAGTTAGTTAACCATAGACATATTTTAGTTAATGGTCGTATAGTGGATATCCCAAGCTATCGCTGCAAACCCCGAGATATTATTACAGCGAAGGATGAGCAAAAATCTAAAGCTCTGATTCAAAAATCTCTGGATTCGTCCCCTCACGAAGAATTACCAAGTCATTTAATCGTTCAACCATTCCAATATAAAGGATTAGTCAATCAAATAATAGATAGTAAATGGATCGGTTTGAAAATAAATGAATTGCTAGTCGTAGAATACTATTCTCGTCAAACTTAAACCTAATAAAAAAAAATGCAAGAGGTTCCGACGCGAGGGAAATTACCTTAGTATTTAATCAAAATATTTAGTAAAAATTTAGGTTTGATTCGTATTTTGTCCCTTTTATAGATCTTTAGTTTACAGATTAAGGAATATTTTCATTCGTTATCTGTTGTTCTTTCTTATAGTTACAGTATTTTATGTGTCATACCAATTAGGACTAGAGAAACTATCTTAACTAAAAGATAGGTCGAAGGGTTGGACTAGTGTTCTAAATTTCCCATTTTTTTGTTTTGTTGTTAAGCAAGTCATCAACGAAAACGGAAAGAGAGGGATTCGAACCCTCGGTAAACAAAAGCCTACATAGCAGTTCCAATGCTACGCCTTGAACCACTCGGCCATCTCTCCTATATAATGATATAATGATTATGACCCAAAGATTGAATAAATTGCGAGTCATTCAGATGGATAATCAATTATTGGAACAGGCCCTTTCGTTCGTATGTTACACCACTCCATTCAGGGAAATCGAATCGGGTTCAAATATTTCTTATTGATTCCTGGAGGAATTGGAAGAAAGGGTACATATCTTTTTCTTTTTTTATAAATTCCAATTTGTTTTTATGTTATTTCGTACGGTACAATTCTTTTCTTGCGCAGGATCTTTTTCTTGTGAGAGGTAATTAGAAGAATTAATCGAATGGATTGTTGCCTATGCCTAGATCTCGAACAAATGCAAATTTTATTGATCAAACCTTTTCAATTGTAGCAAATATTTTATTACGAATAATTCCGACAACTTCAGGAGAAAAAGAGGCATTTACCTATTACAGAGATGGTGCGATTTGATGTTTGTTCTTTTTTTTTTTTTTCTGTTGATTCATTTCTATCAGTCTTACGAAAAAGACACACGATTCCAGTCGGTAAATTTTTTTTTTGAAAATAAAAAAAAAAATAGAATAAAAATACAATATATATATATAATTATTAAATGTTTATAATTTTTATAATTAGTTATTCATTTTATAATTAATTATTAATAATTATAAATTATATTATATAAAATTAAATTATATATAATATAAATATAACGTATACGCTTGTTGAGGGTGAAACTTGGAAATAGAACAATTCCCTCTGTCGCGTATCCTCGGTTAATGCAACCTCATATGCTATGTTTCAATTGTGGATTCTAGTATTCAGCGAAAGGTTACACCTAGGGTAGGGGTTCTTTCTGTATTATGGGTTAGTTAATAGGACTCTACTAGTACTAGTACTACTAATAGGTAGCATAGGGGAAGATGCACTACATTTAGGAATCAACAACACAAAAACTTTGTTAGAAATTACCCCTTGCTTATGTGCTCGGGAATAAAACAATGGTTGGGATAACAAGCACCCATCTCGTTTGTACTTTGGATATCCGTATAACCGTCGAAGGGTGTTGAAGTGACTAATTCCTTTAAATTAGAAAGCGTTGAAAACAAAGAAATTGTTGGAGGTATCCTTTCATTTCTATCTAGTCTATATAATCCCAATAGGCTTGTTGTTAAGAAAAGATCTCTTGCAGGAAGGTTGGCTAGAGATTTCTTGTAAAAACACTAGCCCCGGTTAGTTCATAATGAGAATATTTTAATCTTTTTGGATTACATCTAGATTACATCTATTATTCTCCTTATGCACATAGGGTGGAGCTGTATGAGATGCAAATCTCACGTACGGTTCTGAAACGGAGGGGTTTAAAACGGAACTACGACCGTAACGGATGTCAGCTCAATCCGAAGGAAATTATGCGGAAGCTTTACAGAATTATTATGAAGCTATGCGACTAGAAATTGATCCCTATGATCGAAGTTATATACTCTATAATATAGGCCTTATTCACACAAGTAATGGAGAACATACGAAAGCTTTGGAATATTATTTTCGAGCACTGGAACGAAACCCATTCTTACCACAAGCTTTTAACAATATGGCCGTGATCTGTCATTACGTGCGGCTATCTCTACTATAGAAACAAAAAAAATAAAGAACAGCTCTACTAGTAACGACTGTAAAAAGCTAGGCTTTCTACATATACATCGTCTAAAATAACGATTTATCTTAGCTGTAGTAAAAAAATACACTTCATAGGAGTCGAAATACGCCTAGTTACTTTTTCTATGGATAAACAGGATCTAATTGATAGAAGAAGCGCCGTAAGGATCAATTCCCTGGGTTTAGGCCCATACAATAAAAACTGCGTACTACTTTATCTTTATGTCAGGATCGTAGATATCCTTATCGCATGATGTGAGATAAAGATTAGGAATCGACTTATGTAATAAAGCTGATCCCCTAAGATTTTGGGCAGCGGCGTAGGATCAAATCCCAAGGATGGTAAGTCTTTTTCGTATGACGGAAAGTCTTTTTCAAAAATTCTATATAATATATAAAAATATATAATTTAATTTTATATGAAACCGAGATAGTTACTTTTCAGAAAATTCTAATGATAAGGGAACTTTATTCTTCTGACGGTGGGACAAAAGATAAAACTAAATAAAATGGATTAGGAATCCCGTTTTTAGTTTGAAACTCATGGAATTAACCTCTTTTGGTTAACCCTAATAAATTGAATAGATCCATAGAAATATCATTCATTAGGTATATTAAAATGGCACACCAAAAGACTTGATTGCCGAGCCGTATGAGGTAGGAAACTCTCAAGTACGGTTCTAAGGGAAGGAATTTACCTACCTATTCCGACCGAGGAGAACAGGCCATTCGCCAGGGAGATTCGGAAATAGCGGAAGCTTGGTTTGACCAAGCAGCCGAATACTGGAAACGTGCTATATCGCTTACTCCCGGTAATTATATTGAAGCACACAATTGGTTGAAGATCACGAGGCGTTTCGGATAAAAAAAGCCGACGCCTTTTAGTTTAGTGAATTGTCTTGTCTATTTAGTATTTAAATTGTTTAGCTATGTATATTATAGATCCTTTTATCATTTTTGTTAAAATGAATTGTTTGTTTGTCCTATCAGTATCAGTCAAATAAAAAAAAGATCATTCCTTTGGGAAGACCCAATTCAATTAATCAATTAAAGAATTTCATTATACCCCTTCTAAGTGCGTTATTTCTTCTAGTATTTCGTAGTCACAAAAAAGATACAAAGAGTACAAAATATACCCCTTCTTCATTTTTATTATTATTATTAATTTAATTATTAATATTAAAAACGAATCAAAGAAACATCTATATCTATATATATACCGGGATATCTCTTAGTAATGCCTTCTGTCGCAATTTGGTTTGTGATTTGAAATAGAATGATTAATATTATCTATATAAAAAGAAAAGGTGAAAGAGATAAATCTAAAAACTTCTAATTAAGATATGAATATGACTATACGCTCGGTTACACAAAGCAAACAGCCGTTTTTGCATCAATCCAAAATAGAAAAAAAGTTTTATAAGATTCTAACGGTCCGTTGGGCGCCTACTAGCTATGTCATAATAGATACGAACACTTGCCACGAATCGACTGCCCGATCAGAATTGCTCTAGTAAATACTAGTAAATAACTAAAGAAAATAGATAGATGGGAGATAGAAAAATCGAAGAGAAAGAAAGTAATTAATATATAATGTAATTAATTATAGAACTCTCTTTTACTAATTATTTGACTGTTGGCGGGTTTCTTTGTATGTGTTGTCCGGAAAGAGGAGGACTCAATGATTATTCGTTCGCCGGAACCAGAAGTAAAAATTTTGGTAGATAGGGATCGCGTAAAAACTTCGTTTGAGGAATGGGCTAAACCGGGTCATTTCTCAAAAACAATAGCGAAAGGACCTGATACTACCACTTGGATCTGGAATTTACATGCTGATGCTCACGATTTTGATAGCCATACCAGTGATTTGGAGGAAATTTCTCGAAAAGTATTTAGTGCCCATTTCGGCCAACTCTCCATCATTTT